TAGACCAATGAAATTCTGTCTGCTAGATTTCGAATAAATAAAGTGCTTCTGAATTGATCTCATCTTTTAAGAATTTTAATTTTTCTTTATTGATTAAAAACTTTATCCTTGAATAAAAAAAGGCTTTTTAGACGAATATCATATAGATATCTCAACCTATCATTTTCGATTACGAAAAAGAATTAGCGATTGCATTTCATAATAAGAATTTTATCTTTCTAAATAAAGATAGGTATGAATAAAAAAAAGATCTCTTTTTGCAATTCTAGTCTTTCTATTTTATTTCGTTCCTATTCTCCTTTCTCAAAAAAAAGGGGACATTATCCAAAGTAAAAGATTTCTTCGTTCTTGATAGTTATTTACTTAATCGGTGGATAGGAACATACTCTAGATCGAAATTGTGGGGGGTACTTCTTAATTATTTCTACCAACTTAAAGCCCGAACTCAAATTCCTTTTCTATAAAGAAATATCCTATTGGATAATTTCCAAAATCTCTATTATTAATCCTTTGTGTATCTTGGTCTTCCTAACCATCCACTCATTTTGTTTGAATCTCCCATTAGGGCAATTGCTATGTTAATAGATGCTAAAAACCCCATAAGTTGATCTTTTGAACCCGCTTCAAGTCATGATGACTAATCAACTAATCTTGGGGTAAACAGTCTCGACTGCTTATGTCTTTACTTTCACTTAATTCTTGTACATAGGAAATGAGATTAAATTCCTTTAACAGCAAATCTTTAAGCCGTTTTATTTCACTCATATAACTATCTGGTTTAGTTTATCAACCCCAATGATGAATAAAAAAATATAAAATAGATATTCAGTTCATTTAACTTTCTTGCTAGAAATAAAAGAAATAGGGGAAATTTTATGTCTCACTGAATCACACGTAGAGATATTGATAATACACATAGAGTTAATGGTATTTCATAACTAATTGATTGAGCAGCAGCCCTTAATCCACCTAAAAAGGAATATTTATTATTTGATCCATATCCCGACATAAGAAGTCCAACGGGAGCAAGGCTTGAAACGGCGATCCATAAAAAAACACCAATACTAAGATCAGCTAGAATAAGTCGATAGCTAAAAGGAATTACTGAAGAACTTAGTAAAATGGATATGACCGCTATGGATGGCCCGATACTGAATAAACGAATATCGCCTCTAGATGGAAGAAGATTCTCTTTGAAAAGTAGTTTTGTACCATCTGCTAGAGCTTGAAGAATTCCTAAAGGTCCGGCGTATTCAGGTCCAATACGTTGTTGTATTCCTGCAGATATTTCTCTTTCTAACCAAACAATTACTAGTACACCTAGTGTGATTCCTAATACAAGAGTCAAAATAGGGACAAGTATCCATATGATCCCATAGACCTCTTTTAAGGATTCCAATCTGGAAAAAGAATTGATAGTTTGTATTTCAGTTGTATCAATTATCATTTCAACGATCAACTTCTCCCATAATGATATCTATGCTACCTAGTATCGTCATAATATCAGCCAATTTCATTCTTTTAACTAACTGAGGAAGAATTTGCAAGTTGATAAAACCCGGTGGTCTAATTTTCCATCTCCAAGGAAAAACACTCTGATCTCCTATCATAAAAATTCCCAATTCGCCTTTTGGTGCTTCAACTCTTACATAAAGTTCTTGTTTCGATAATTCAAAAGTTGGAGAAGGTTTTTTACTAATAAATCGATATTGAAAATCATTCCATTCAGGGTTTTTTATTCTATCAAAGCGTCGGATTTCTAAATTCTCATAGGGTCCCCCTGGAATTCCTTCCAGGGCCTGTTGGATAATTTTTATGGATTCTGTCATTTCACTGATTCGTACTAAATAACGCGCTAATGAATCCCCTTCTTTTTGCCATTGAACCTCCCAATCAAATTCGTCGTAACACTCATAACGATCAATTTTACGAAGATCCCATTGTATTCCGGAAGCTCGTAGCATTGGTCCTGATAAACCCCAATTTAGTGCTTCTTCTGCGCCAATAATGCCTACGCCTTCAACTCGTTCTAAAAAAATAGGATTCCGTGTAATAAGCTTTTGATATTCAGCAACCCCGGTTAAAAAATAATCGCAAAAATCCAAACATTTATCTATCCAGCCATGAGGTAGATCAGCAGCTATTCCTCCGATACGAAAATAATTATGCATCATACGCATACCGGTGGAAGCTTCGAATAGGTCATATATCAATTCTCGTTCTCGAAAAATATAGAAGAAAGGAGTCTGTGCCCCAATATCTGCCATAAAAGGGCCGAGCCATAACAAATGGGAAGCAATACGACTCAACTCCAACATAATAGCTCTGATATAGCTAGCCCTTTGAGGTACTTGAATATTGCCTAGCTGTTCCGGTCCATTTACAGTTATTGCTTCTGTGAACATAGTAGCTAAATAATCCCAACGCGTTACATAAGGCAAATATTGTATAATTGTTCGATTTTCCGCAATTTTCTCCATCCCTCTATGTAAATAACCCAGTATTGGTTCACAGTCAATAACATCTTCACCGTCGAGAGTAACTATCAGTCGAAGAACACCATGCATTGATGGGTGGTGAGGGCCCATATTGACTATCATGAGGTCTTTTCTTGTAGTTGATACAATCATAAGTTTTTTTCCCGAGTCATTCTTCCATGCGTTTCTGAAAGTAAAAAGAAGTTCATCAAAATGGAAATGAATAAGTTTAAATGGTATCACACTTCAAATTAACGAGTTTTTATTTCTCGAATACCCAACTCACCAATTAATTCTTTATAACGCCCTATATTATTTTTTGACAAATAAGCCAGCAGCCGTTGACGTTTTCCCAAAATTTTTCGCAAACCTCTCTGAGATGAAGAGTCCTTTTTGTGCAATTCCAAATGTGAAGTAAGTCTCCTTATTTTAGTGGTGAAACTGAATACTTGAAATTCAACAGACCCCCTGTTTTCTTCGTTTTCTTTTTGAGAAATAATAGAAATGAATGAATTTTTGACCATAAAAAAATGCCTTTGCCCCCTTTTTTTTACAGATATGGATTTTACTGATTAGTAATAATAATGCCATTCATTTTAATGTGGTATATACAATAATAGAATTTATGAACTCCTAATTTTCTGAAGTCAAATCAACCAATCCAATTTAAAATTGGATTTAGATAGAGGATATAAAAGGATTGGTACATTTTCGCATCGAAGAATTTAGACCGAAAATGAAGCAGGTTCTGTTGATTTCTTTTGCGATATAATTGAGACAAATTTTGTATTGGCTATTCGAATGAAATGTAAGACATGTGATGTGTGTATTTGGTTGCTTTCATATACCTTATAAGTATATAGTAAGCATATAGTGAAAAAGTGTATTATTCACGAATTTTTAATTTGTGGATACATCTTTATCCTTAATATACAAAAATGACTGCCATTGTTAGTATCAAACCAAGAACGATTCATACAAGCTAAATCTTCTAATCGATAATTAGGCCAAAGAAAAAGCTTTAATTTAAATAATTTATTTTTCTTTCTATCCAGATGTTTATTATCAGCCGAAACTTGGTTGCTGGTTTTTACCTTCTTCTCGTTCCAAAATACTGAATTTCTATCTACACCATTCCTATTTTTTGAATTGAAACAAATTATAATTCTCAATTTTCTACGACATCTAAACGATAAAATATTTTCAGGAACAGGCAAATCTAAATGAGCTTTGTGCCTAGTTTCAGTTATTCTTTGATGTGGTGAACTAGCTTCATAAAAATTATTCTTATAAACATATCTTTGTTCTTGGTATTTTTGATTAGTTCGGTGCTTACTCTTATGAAATAAGGAAATACCTATGATTTGATACATAATCAATTGTCCATCGTCGTTTCCAGGCAAATGAATGGGGTCTATAATCAATACTCTCTTTTTCATCAATTCTGTAGGAATTAAACTCTTCTGAATCAACATTATATCCAAACTCATTTCTCTCTTTTGAATTGAGGATATAATAATTTTTCTTGGATCTATCAGTCTAAGGAAGAGACAATATACCTTGATATTATTGATCATTTTTTGATTCAAAGTATTGTCACATCTCAATTGAAAAAGCAAATAACGTTTCAGGAAGAAATCCAGTTCTGCTTCTGTGTTACTTTTGTATTGTTTTTGCTTTTTCCCTTTTTTCATGTCTGATCTTTCATAATTTTCTTCAATGTATTTTTCTTGTGAAAGAATAGAGCGAAGGTATCCTCGGCCTGTGGATTCTTTTTGTTCTTGATTTCGATGATTTTTAGTCGATGGTATCAAAAAACTTATTTTTTGCTTTTCATTGATCTTTTTATTTCTATTCAAATTTAAAAGAAGTAATTTACTTGGTATAAACCAAGGTTTCGTTTTATATGCATTATAAAGTAACACAAATTCTGGGAAGAACCAAAGTTCAAGATTCGATATGGGATGCTTTAACATTTTTTCATTCATTCCTATCCAATCAAAAAAAACTTTGTGGGAGTTTGGTGGATTGATTTCTGGAATAATAAGATAAAAAAGATCTTTTTTATTAATTATTTGAGAATTAGTAGTACCAATTTGAGTATCTTGATTTCTATTAGTATCGATCGTGATCCAGGTTTCAATATCTACCCTTTGTATAAGAGAAAAATTGATAATTTTCCAATCAAAATATTTTCTATCCGCAGTTTTTTCCATAGGTAGAATATCTACCTTTCCTAGAAAATTATTGATAGAAATACTCCTCAGCATATCAAAAAGGGTGTCTTTATGTGTGTTATAAGAAATCTCTTGGTTCTTATTTCCTTGAAACGGAGATCTAGAAAAAAAGCATTCTGTTTTATTTTCATAATCATAATTCAAAAATTTATATGATAAAAGATCATATCTATAGTATTTTTGAAAAATATCTTTTTTATTCGATTTATTCACTAATGAATAGACTTCAACTTTTTGTTGTTTTTTGGAATTAATTAATTCGTTTTTTTCATATGAATGCCATTTGCTAAAATTTCCTTTTTTCGTCATACGACAGTGGCGAACTCTATTTCGCCACTTTTCTGATATTAATCTAGACCATCTCATCTGAGATAAATCGTATTGATTATAGCTTTTCAACCATCCTTTCCATTGATTCATTTTATAACTCGAAATTCCTAATTTCGAATGAAACATCTCTTCTATTTCAAAAGAATCCTTTATTTCAGGTTTAAGAAAAAAATGGATTCCTTGATATTGAAGAATAGATCTTAATTTAGATGAGTTACTAACTTGGATTTTTGATAATTTGTAAAATACATATGCTTGTGACATGTAGGATAAGTCATAAAAATGATGTGAATTTTTTTTTATAATACTATCAAGTGGCTTTTTTATAGTTAATAGAAACGGAATTGGATTTTTATTTTTTTTATTAATATTTTCTTGCTTTCTTTGATTATTGTAAATGAATTTATCAATAATTTTTTTTGTTGATTTAAGAAAAAGTTCTATATTCATTCTGGGAATATTAATGATAGATAAAAACATATATGTGTATATTCTTTCAATTAAGAAGTTCAAAAAAGGGGATAATTTAGAGATTAATCGAGCATTTCTTCTTTTTAATATCTTTAATTTTGCTAATCTTTTATCATTATAACTTGTTTTGTTAGGACTAATATTATTTTTTCTTGTAGTGACTTTTTTCTTCTCTTTTCTAATTCTTTCTATTTGATTTCGAATTTTACTTGTTCTATCAGTCAGATCCTTCATCTTTTTTTCTGTCAATGAATAATTTGAACAATCGGTAGATGCAATTTTACTAACGGATTTGTGAATTATTTGATTTCTGATTATGGAATCTTTTTCTCCTTTATTTTCACTCGATTCATATACTTCTCTTAATTGAACTAATAGAATTGGATTTACTTTTGAAAGTTTTTTTATTTTTTTTTTTATAAAACTAACACTTTTGATAATCCATTTTTTTGTTTCTTTTGAAGCTTTTCGAAGTGATTTTGTTTTTCCTTTGAAAACTATTAGAACTATAAAATACTTCTTTTTTAATTTTACAATTTTTTTTTCGAATTCCTTGAAAATTGGTTTAAAAAAAGAAGGTCGTTTTCGGGGTGAACCAAAAGGAACTTCAGCTTCTATTCCCCAAACGGTTAAAAAACAAAAATCATCTTTTTGTTTTTTCTTTTTCATTAAATCGTTCTGAGAGTATCGTAGTTTCGATTTGTGCCAAGGTTTTAGACAGAAAGGAAATAATATTTTTATCTGAATACCGTCTGTCAACCAATTTTTCGGAAATTCTGTTTCTGATAATGGAACACTATTATAAGTACATTTAACATAAATCTCTCTATTCCAGTCCTGTAAATCATCAGACCATTCAGGAAGTTGCAATAGGAATATACGTCCAATATTTTTCGCGATTATCAATAAAGGGAATAGAATATATTTTCTAAAAATCGATTGAGTTACTAACACGCAACTTCTTATTACTTGCATAAATGGTATGGTATCCCAGGTCTCTGCTATCTCTATTCGTGCTTTCTCCTTTCTTTTGTTCTCCTCGTTTTTTTCTTTTCTTTTTGTTTGCTCTTCTGTATACTTTACAATTTCGAATACTTTCCCTTTTACTACCCAATTTTTAAAAATTTGTTTAATCAATCCGGAGATATAAAAAGAAAAAAGAGGGGATTTTTGCATTCTGTTCAAAAACAGAGGGGCATGCGCGTTTGCTTGAAACAATTTCCAAATTACTATTTTACGCCTTTGAGCCCGCATAGAACCTTTGATTATACCTCGCCGAAAATCTGATTGTTGTGAATAACGCATCAAAGCCACTTCGTCTGTTTGATCGGGTGTATTAATATCCTTATTAGTATTAGGATCAGTTTCTTGCTTGTTACCAGTAAAAATTACTACACGTTTCGCTTTTCTTGAGCGAATTTGATGATCTACTGGGACATCCTCTTGATATTCTCCTGATTGTTGTTCCAAATCCGTGATTAATTTGTATGTGCATCGAGGGACTTTTTTAATGATTTCTTTTATTTTAATTGATTTTCTACGAATTTTTTGATTATTAGTATCCTTATTTACAAAATTAAAATAGTTAAAATATTTTGTTTTTTTTTCTGAATCTATTTTACTGATGAAAGTTAAGAAATCAACAATTTCTGTTGATAATGGTTTTTTAGCAAATCTATTCATTTTCTGTTCAACTTCTTGGAAAGAAGTATCGAGAAGAAGGATACCGTGAATTCGGTTTATCCCAAATTTATTTAAGAAATTGTCTATCGAAGTTTTTTTTAGGATTGACGGTGAGTGACTTTTGTGAATTGTTCTACGATATGATCCGTTCAAAAAGGGATCGTACCCTTTGGGTAAGTATTCTTTTGTAGAATCATCGTTACACAATCGAGTCCTTGTTTCGAGTATATTCAAAGAAAGATATTTTTTGTCTAAGGCTTCAATTCTATTTATAAATTCGTTGTTTAAATTTTTCCCTCTTT